CATTGACTAATTTTCATGTTGTTTTTTTTGAGTTTTTTTTTTTGTATTTTATTATTTTTTTAGGGGGTTCCCCCTTGGTTATTGATAATTATTGCTTTTATATTAAAGTAATTAATTTTGGTTATTTATTTTATTATAATTTTATTTATTTGTAATTAATTTTATTTGAGTATTTTGTTTGGCTTATTTAATTTACATATATATATATATATATATATTTATATTTAATATAAATTATTTATATATATATAGATTAACTCTAACACGTTTTATGTATTCATATATATGTAATATAAATTATTTATATAAAATGTATTTATTTATATAAATGTAAAACATTATATATATATTATTTATATTAATCTTAATATTAATAGGGTTAATAATTATCTATATTAACATTTATTTTTTATGAAATAAAAAATTATATATTATTATTTATTAATATTAAAAGTTTAATTTTAATATTGTATTTTAATATTAATGGTGTTAGTAAAGGATTATATATATTAATATTAAATATTTAATTATAGATTAAATAACAGAGATATTTAATGTATATATGTACTCTTATATACATATAATTTTAATATAAAAGTTTAATATATATATATATATGTATATAAGAGTGCGTATATACATTAAATATGTGATTGTTAAATCTATCTATATATAAATAATTTATATTAAATATATATTATACAATTAATGTAGGGCAATATTATATTTATATTTAATATAAATTATTTATATATATATAGATTAACTCTAATACGTTTTATGTATTCATATATATGTAATATAAATTATTTATATATATACACGTATAAATTATAAAAATCATTATCTATATATAAAATACAGCCAATTAATATAATAATTTAAATTAAATTTTTAATTCAATATAATTATCTAAATATAAACGATTATGTATGGGGGACATATATTAAAATTAAAAATATTTTTACCATAGATACAGGAACATAAATAACTGAGGTATATATAGTTCGATGGTTCACCAAACCTAATCAATGAGTTCTTATATAAAAGGTAGGCTTTAACTTTCCTTTGAATGTTCAAAAGTTATGTAGGTTGACTTTTGTTTATTAGTGGCTTAAATGTAGGTGACCTATCTAATTACTATAAAATAACATAAAAAGTTGGGGGACTTTTTTTTTGTTAATTTTTATTTTATCCTATGTTACAGGAGCAATTTTAACAGTGGTTTCACTGATCTGATGGTTCCCAATCCTAATTTATATTTACTTATATAAAAGGTAGGCTTTAACTTTCCTTTGAATGTTCAAAAGTTATGTAGGTTGACTTTTGTTTATTAGTGGCTTAAATGTAGGTGACCTATCTAATTACTATAAAATAACATAAAAAGTTGGGGGACTTTTTTTTTGTTAATTTTTATTTTATCCTATGTTACAGGAGCAATTTTAACAGTGGTTTCACTGATCTGATGGTTCCCAATCCTAATTTATATTTACTTATATAAAAGGTAGGCTTTAACTTTCCTTTGAATGTTCAAAAGTTATGTAGGTTGACTTTTGTTTATTAGTGGCTTAAATGTAGGTGACCTATCTAATTACTATAAAAGTTTTATTCTTGCTTATATTTTTGCTTATACTATATTTTACATGTTAATTTTTTTGTGAATTAAATGGTATCTAGATGATGCTTTTATTTTAATTTGCAGTAATTTACATTAAAAATTAAAGAAATTTAGATTTAGTATTATTATTTAGTATTGGTTAAATTTGTGCCAGCAGCCGCGGTTATACATTTAATACAAGTAAATTTTATTAGTTTTAGTTAGATTTATTATTTTAAATGAATATTATATTTTTTAGGTGAAATTTTAAATTTGATTTAATTTATTTATAATTTGTTGAGGCTAAGAAATTTTATAAAAAACTAGGATTAGATACCCTATTATTATGAATGTAAGTTATAAGGCTTGAGTAGTAATAGATATATTCTTGAAACTTAAAGAATTTGGCGGTATTTTAGTCTATTCAGAGGAATCTGTTCTGTAATCGATAGCCCACGTTTAATCTTACTTAATTTAATTAGTTAGTATGTATACCGTCGTTATTTGAAAATTTTATTAAAATGATAATTTTCTAATTTTTTTTAAAAAGATATATCAGATCAAGGTGCAGCTTATAGTTAAGTAGAAATGGATTACAATAAAATTATTTATATGAATATTAAGCTGAAATTTTTATTTGAAAGTGGATTTGAAAGTAATTTTTTTTTTATTATATAGAATTGATTTTTGCTCTAAAATATGCACATATCGCCCGTCGCTCTTATTATTTAGATAAGATAAGTCGTAACATAGTAGATGTACTGGAAAGTGTATCTAGAATGACAATTTATAGTTTTTAGCAAAATATTTCATTTACATTGAAAGGATTTCTGTGCAATCCAGTATAAATTGATTAGATTTTATTTATTTGTATTTTTTGTTATTTATTTTGTTTATTAAAAGTAATTATAAAAGTTAGTGTTTTAGTATTTTATAAAGAAAAGATAATTTTTATTATAGTTGATTAGTAAGGTGACTGAATATTGAAATATTTTGAAAAATTTTTATTTTAGAAGTAGATTTGTTTTATTGTACCTTGTGTATCAGGGTTTATCAAATAAATAATATTTATTTAATATTTTTCTCGAATTTGGAAGAGTTAATAAATTATGTTAGTTAATGTGGAATAATTATTAATCATAATTTATTAGAAATGAAATGTTAAGCGTTTTCAAGGATATCTAGTTTTCTTAGAAATGAATTTAATTCAGTATTTTTGATTAAATTATATAATTTGTTATGTGATTTTTATTAAAAATATAATATTTTGTGGGATAAGCTACAATATATAATTTTAAAAATGAATTATTTTTTAATGAAATATATGCTTAGAAATAGCAATTATTTTTGTGTTTGTTATAATTTATTAATTTATTTATATTATTTATTAATTTTTAAGTTTTTATAAGATTATGTGTTTTAACTAATAAAATATATAAATAATGATAGAATTAGTATATTAATTTGTGGTGATTTTATTGTTTTTGAGGTTTTTATAAAGAATTCGACAAATATTATTTCTGCCTGTTTATCAAAAACATGTCCTTTTGAATTAAATTTAAGGTCTGATCTGCCCACTGAGGTAATTTAAATGGCCGCAGTATTTTAACTGTGCAAAGGTAGCATAATCATTAGTCTTTTAATTAAGGGCTTGTATGAAGGATTTGACGAGACATAGATTGTTTCATAAATATTTGTAGAATTTAATTTTTTAGTTAAAAAGCTAAAATTTTACTAAAAGACGAGAAGACCCTATAGATCTTTATAATTAATGAATTTTATCAATAAGGTATAATTTAGATATAATTTATTATATTATTTTATTGGGGTGATAGTAAGATTAAATTAACTCTTATATATTGTTATTCATAAATTAATGATTAATTGATCCAATATTATTGATTATTATAATAAGTTACCTTAGGGATAACAGCGTAATTTTTTTGGAGAGTTCATATCGATAAAAAGGATTGCGACCTCGATGTTGGATTAAGAAATAGTCTTGGGCGTAGCCGTTTAAGTTTAAAGTCTGTTCGACTTTTAAATTCTTACATGATCTGAGTTCAAACCGGCGTGAGCCAGGTTGGTTTCTATCTTTAGTAATATAAAATATTTTAGTACGAAAGGGCCAAATATTTGAAATTATTTTTTTTAATTGAATACTATTAATTACTATTTTGGCAGATTAGTGCGTTAAATTTAGAATTTAAATATGTGATTTATGTTACAAATAGTACTATGTTTTATTTTGACTTAATTTTGTCTTTTATTGGTAGATTATTATTAATTATTTGTGTAATAGTTGGGGTTGCTTTTTTAACTTTACTGGAACGTAGGGTTTTAGGCTATATTCAAATTCGTAAGGGGCCTAATAAAGTGGGGTTTGCGGGTATTCCTCAGCCGTTTTGTGATGCAATTAAACTATTTACTAGGGAACAGACTTATCCTGTTTTGTCAAATTACTTATCTTATTATTTTTCACCTATTTTTTCTTTATTTTTATCTCTTTTAGTTTGATTATGTGTACCTTTATTAATTAAGTTATTTTCTTTTAATTTGGGGTTATTATTTTTTTTATGTTGTACTAGATTAGGTGTGTATACTGTTATAATTGCTGGATGGTCTTCTAATTCTAATTATGCATTATTAGGCGGGTTGCGGGCTGTAGCACAAACTATTTCTTATGAAGTTAGTTTAGCTTTAGTTCTATTATCTTTTGTTTTTTTAGTTGGGGGTTATAATTTATTGTTATTTTATGATTGTCAATTTTATGTGTGATTTATTGTTATGTCTTTTCCATTATCATTAGTGTGGTTTACTTCTTGTTTGGCAGAGACAAATCGAACTCCTTTTGATTTTGCTGAAGGAGAATCTGAATTGGTTTCTGGATTTAATGTAGAGTATAGAAGAGGAGGTTTTGCGTTAATTTTTTTGTCTGAATATGCTAGAATTTTGTTTATAAGTATGTTGTTTGTTGTTATTTTTTTGGGGTGTGATATTTTTAGAATATTATTTTATTTTAAGTTAGTTTGAGTTTCTTTTATATTTATTTGGGTTCGGGGTACTTTGCCTCGATTTCGTTATGATAAATTAATATATTTAGCTTGAAAAATGTTTTTGCCTTTTTCTTTAAATTTTTTACTTTTTTTTTTAGGTGTAAAAATTTTAATTAATTCTTTAATCTTGTGAATTAAATTTAGTAAAGTTAATAGAAGTTTATGTTTCTATCTTATGTTTTCAAAACATATGCTTATTTTCAAGCTCATTAACTAATTTAATAATTTATCTCATCAGTAAATAATAATAGGATTAATAATATAGTATGAAAAATATATAACTGTTAGAATTTGTCCAATAATTACATATGGAGGCTCTACTGGTCGTGCTCCGATTCATGTTAACAATATAACTGTTACTACTATAATTCAAAATAATAATTGATTAATGGGGTAAAATTGAATTCCTCGGAATTTTCTTAAGTGGTAAAAAGGTATAATTATTAAAATTGCAATTGATAGAGTTAGAGCAATTACTCCTCCTAGTTTATTAGGGATTGAACGTAGGATGGCATAGGCAAATAAAAAATACCATTCAGGCTGAATGTGAATTGGTGTTACTAGAGGGTTTGCTGGAATGAAGTTGTCAGGGTCTCCTAATAAATATGGGTTTGTGATGGTTAATATAGATAGAAATATGATTATAATAATAAAGCCTACAATATCTTTGAATGTGAAGTACGGATGAAATGGAATTTTATCTCTATTGGAATTTAATCCTAGTGGATTATTGGATCCAGTTTGATGAAGAAATAGAAGATGAATTATTGTTATGGCTAGTACGATGAATGGTAGAATAAAGTGAAATGTAAAAAATCGTGTTAAGGTTGCATTATCTACTGCAAATCCTCCTCAGATTCATTGGACTAAATTAATTCCTAAATAGGGAATAGCTGATAATAAGTTAGTAATTACTGTAGCTCCTCAAAATGATATTTGTCCTCATGGAAGGACGTATCCTATAAAAGCTGTTGCTATTACTAAAAATAAGATAACTACTCCGATTAGTCAAGTATAGGTAAATAAATAAGATCCATAATATATACCACGTCCTACATGTAGGTAAATCGAGATAAAGAATAAAGATGCTCCATTTGCATGCAGTGTTCGCAGTAATCAACCGTAATTTACATCTCGGCAAATATGTGTTACTCTGTTAAATGCTATGTTAATATCGGCTGTGTAGTGTATGGCTAAAAATAATCCAGTTATGATTTGAATAATTAAGCATATTCCTAATAATGAGCCAAAGTTTCATCATATAGAAATATTAGAGGGGGTTGGTAAGTCTACTAGAGCATTATTTGCAATTTTAATAAGTGGGTGTCTTGATCGTAAAGGTTTGTTCATTAGTTTATTGTACGTAGAGGTCCGTGGTAAATGTTTGTAATTTTTACAATAGCGATTAGTGTTAATAATAGATAATTAATTAACAATATAGTTAATATATTTATTGGAAAGTTGTATAGTTTATTTAAGTTTAATCTAGTGCTATTAATTGAATATGTAATATTTAATATTTCTGTAATTTCATTGTTGTTAATTATCGGGATAATTATTGTTATATCTAGTATATATATAATTACTATAGCTATTATTGTAATAAAGGTTGTAGCTATAATAATTTTTATAGATATAGAAAATATTTCATTTGATGCTAGAGATGTTACATAGATAAATAATACTAATATTCCTCCTATAAAAATTAAAAATAGTACGTATGAAAATCAAAATGATTTTGATAATAATCCTGTAATAATAGAAATTAAAACTGTTTGAATTAATAATATTATACCTATAGCCAGGGGATGATTGATTTGAAGGAAAATAATGCTTGAAATTAAAGTGTATATTAAAAATATAAGTTGAATAATATCAAGGAGTAGTTTAATTAAAATATTAATTTTGGAGATTAATGATAGAGAAGTTCTTTTTCCTTGAAGTTTTAAAAATATAATTTTATTTTTGGTTTACAAGACCAATGTTTTTATTAAACTATTAAAACTAATGTTAATATATTTAAGTTGAGGGTTTCTTTTTTTTTTGTTTGTTATTGGTATCGTTATTTTTGTATCTAATCGTAAGCATTTACTTTCAATATTGTTGAGATTAGAGTTTATTATATTATGTCTGTTTTTTTTTTTATATATTTATTTAAATTTATATAGATTTGAAATGTTTTTTACTATATTATTTTTAACTTTTAGTGTTTGTGAAGGAGCCCTAGGTCTATCTATTTTGGTTTCAATAATCCGTACTCATGGGAATGATTATTTTCAGTCTTTTAGAATTCTTCAATGTTAAAATTTTTATTAGTTATTTTTTTTCTTATTCCTTTGAGTTTTAATAAAAATAAGTTTTGAATGGTTCAGAATGTTATTTTTTTATTGAGATTTATATTCATTAGCTATAATTTCTATGAAAATTATTGAATAAGATTAAGATATTTTATAGGATGTGATTTATTTTCTTATGGTATAGTTCTTTTGAGATTGTGAATTTGTGGTTTAATATTAACTGCTAGAGAGTTAATTAAAAAGTATAAAAATTATGAAGAGTTTTTTGTTTTTAATATTATTATGTTACTTTTAATATTATGTTTAACATTTATGAGAATAAATTTATTTATATTTTATTTGTTTTTTGAGAGAAGTCTTATTCCTACCTTGTTTTTAATTTTAGGTTGAGGGTATCAGCCTGAACGTCTTCAGGCAGGGATTTATTTATTATTTTATACTTTGTTGGCTTCATTACCTATATTAGTTGGAATTTTTTATTTGTATTGTGTTAATTTTTCTATAAGTTTTAGTTTATTGGTAAAGAATGATTTTTTAAGCTATTTATTATATCTATCTATGATTTTTGCTTTTTTAGTGAAAATACCAATATTTTTAGTTCATCTCTGACTTCCTAAGGCTCATGTTGAAGCTCCTGTTTCTGGTTCCATAATTTTGGCAGGAATTTTACTAAAATTGGGAGGATATGGATTGCTTCGAATTTTTTGATTTTTTGAAAAGTTGGGTTTACGGTTTAGATATATTTGAATTAGAATTAGATTGGTAGGAGGGGTTTTGGTTAGATTAATTTGTTTACGTCAAACTGATTTAAAAGCTTTAATTGCTTATTCTTCTGTTGCTCATATAGGTATTGTTCTTAGAGGCTTAATAACTTTTTCTTACTGGGGGATGTGTGGATCTTACTTTTTAATAATTGCTCATGGTTTATGTTCTTCTGGGTTATTTTGTTTAGCTAATATTGGGTATGAACGATTGGGTAGTCGTAGATTATTAATTAATAGGGGATTATTAAATTTTATGCCTAGAATGACTATGTGGTGATTTCTTTTAAGTTCTGCTAATATGGCAGCTCCTCCTACATTAAATTTATTGGGTGAAATTAGATTATTAAATAGAATTGTTATGTGATCTTGAATTACTATATTTATATTATCTTTTTTATCTTTTTTTAGAGCTGCTTATACTTTGTATTTATATTCTTATAGACAACATGGAAAATTAAGCAGAGCTTTATGTTCTAGAACTGGTGGATTAATTCGTGAATATTTATTGTTATTCTTACATTGATTTCCGTTAAATTTACTAATTTTGAAGAGTGATATGTTTATATTATGGATTTATCTAAGTAGTTTATAAAAATATTGATTTGTGATGTCAAAGATATGATGTTTCATTTTAGATCATTAAGTATTTATCAATTTGTTATGTTAGATTTATTTGTTTAATTAGTTTGAGTTTGAATTTATTCTTAATTGGTATTAACTTTTTAATGATAGATTATGTTTTGTTTATTGAGTGAGATATTATTTCTTTAAATTCAGTTAGAGTTGTAATGACCTTTTTATTTGATTGAATAAGACTAATTTTTATATCATTTGTTTTGTTAATTTCTTCGTTAGTTATTTTTTATAGAACAGAGTATATAGAAGAAGATATTAATATTAATCGTTTTATTTTGTTAGTTCTTATATTTGTTTTATCTATAATACTACTTATTATTAGCCCTAATTTAATTAGAATTTTGTTGGGTTGAGATGGATTGGGACTTGTTTCTTATTGTTTAGTTATTTATTTTCAGAATGTTAAGTCGTATAATGCAGGTATATTAACGGCTTTATCTAATCGTATTGGTGATGTTGCTTTACTGTTATCTATTGCTTGGATATTAAATTATGGTTCTTGAAATTATGTGTTTTATTTGGATATAATATATAATAGATTTGAAATAATATTGATTGGTGTTCTAGTGGGATTGGCTGGTATAACTAAGAGAGCTCAAATTCCTTTTTCATCTTGATTGCCAGCTGCTATAGCGGCTCCTACACCAGTTTCTGCTTTAGTTCATTCTTCAACTTTAGTAACAGCAGGGGTGTATTTATTAATTCGATTTAACTTGTTATTAATAGATAACTGATATAGAGGGGTATTACTTCTTTTATCGGGGTTAACTATATTTATGGCAGGGCTAGGAGCTAATTTTGAGTATGATTTAAAGAAAATTATTGCTTTATCAACTTTAAGTCAGTTAGGCTTAATAATAAGAATTTTATCTATAGGGTTTTTTAAGTTAGCTTTTTTTCATCTTTTAACTCATGCTTTATTTAAAGCCTTGCTTTTTATGTGTGCAGGTTCTATTATCCATAATATAAATAATTCTCAAGATATTCGTTTAATGGGGGGTTTAAGTTATCATATACCATTAACTTCTTCTTGTTTAAATGTAGCAAATTTAGCGTTATGTGGGATACCTTTTTTGGCTGGTTTCTATTCAAAGGATATAATTTTAGAGGCCGTTTCCTTAAGTTATATTAATAGTTTTAGATTTTTTTTGTTTTTTTTTTCTACTGGATTAACTGTATGTTATTCTTTTCGATTAGTTTATTATACTATGACTGGTGAATTAAATTGTTCTTCTTTACATATATTAAGAGATGAAGGGTGAATTATATTAAAAGGTATATTAGGTTTATTATTTATAAGAATTGTAGGGGGTAGAATGCTTAATTGGTTAATTTTTCCTATTCCTTTAATTATTTGTTTACCTTATTATTTGAAGTTATTAACTTTGTTTGTATGTTTTTTAGGGGGAATATTAGGTTATTTAATTTCTGATGTTAGTTTATATTTTTTTAACAAGTCTTTGACTTTATATTTTTTTAGATTTTTTTTTGGAAGTATGTGATTCATGCCCCATATTTCTACTTACGGTATTATTAATTATTTTTTATGGTTGGGATATAGGGCTAATAAGAGTTTTGATCATGGGTGATCTGAGTATATAGGGGGTCAGATACTTTATTATTCATTAATAAATTTTAGAAAAGTTAATCAATTAATTCAGAATAATAATTTAAAAATTTATTTATTAACTTTTGTCTTGTGGTTAATTATTTTGGTTAGCTTTATTTTTATTTAATTCAAATAGCTTATGAAGAGTGTAACACTGAAGATGTTAAGGAGACAAAATGTCTTTGAATATTAGATAATTAATAAGAGTAACTTATAAAAGAAATTCTTTATTTTTACAATGAAAAAGTAAGGTTTTATTTAAACTATATAAATAGAAATATAAATGGATTTTAACCATTAAAGATAAAAGTTAGCAGCTTTTTCTTGATCTTCATATTTCTTTAATTGGAATTTATATTATTCAATAATACCATTAACAGTGGTATGCCTCTCTTTGGCTTCAATTAAAGAATAAGGATGATTACATCTAAAATTAGGTCGAAACTAATTGCAATAAATCGCTTCATATTCAAGGAAGATTGATAAATCAATACTTTTTGAATGCAAGTCAAATGTTATTATTAACTACAACCCTATTCTGATCAATTAAGAGCTCCTTGATTTCATTCATGATATAATCCTATTAATAGGATTATAATAAAAATTATTCTAGTAAAAGTTCATGGTATAATATTTGATCTTTTTATAATAACAATTATAGGTAAAATAAGAGCAATTTCTACATCAAAAATTAGGAAAATAATTGTGATTAGAAAAAATCGAAGGGAAAAAGGAATTCGGGAAGAAGAAAATGGGTCAAACCCACATTCAAATGCTGATGTTTTTTCTCGATCTGTTAATGCTTTTTTTGAAATTGATGATGCTAATAATATTACAATGATTGAAACTGTTAAGATTGTTAGAGCTATAAATAATACTAATAGAATTATCTATACTAGATTATTTAGTCCTTATGATTGGAAGTCACATATACTTATTTATATACTATATAGATAATTTATTCTCCTCATCAATAGACTGAAATGTAAAGGAATAGTCAAACAATATCTACAAAGTGCCAATATCAAGCGGCTGCTTCGAAGCCGAAGTGATGAGTTCTTGAGAAGTGATATTTTAAGTGTCGAGTTAGGCAGATTAATAAAAATGTTGTTCCAATTAAAACATGGATTCCATGGAATCCAGTAGCTACAAAGAAAGTAGATCCGTAAACAGCATCGGCAATAGTAAAAGGGGCTTCGATGTATTCATATGCTTGAATAATTGAAAAATATAGTCCTAATATAATAGTAAAAAATAATCCTTGTGTAGTTTGAGAATAATTTCCTTCTATTAATCTATGATGAGCCCAAGTAACTGTGACACCTGAAGATAAAAGAATGGCTGTGTTTAATAAAGGTACTTGAAATGGATTAAATGAACTAATCCCTTGGGGGGGTCAATTAGTTCCTAATTCGATTGAGGGGGATAATCTGCTGTGAAAAAAAGCTCAAAAGAATGATACAAAGAATAAAATTTCTGATGTAATGAATAGAATTATTCCTCAACGCAATCCAATGGTTACTTGGTATGTATGAAGTCCTTGGAAAGTTCCTTCTCGTGAAACATCTCGTCATCATTGATATACTGTTAAAGTTGTGATGAAAGTACCTAGTGAAAATAGAATAATATCAAATTGATGAAATCATTTTACTAATCCAGATACTGTTGTTATAGCTCCAATAGCTCCTGTTAAAGGTCATGGGCTGTAATCTACTAAATGAAATGGGTGATTTGAGTGTGTGGACATTATTAATTTACTTCACTAGAATATAATGTTCTTAAAACAGCAAATACATAGGATTGAATAATAGCAACTGCTGATTCTAGAATAAGGAGTGCAATTTGTCCAATAATTAATATTAGAGTTAGATAATAGGTTATAGATGGGCCGGTGTTTCCTAATAAAGTTAGTAATAGGTGACCAGCAATTATATTAGCTGCTAGTCGGACAGCTAGTGTTCCTGGGCGGATAATATTTCTAATTGTTTCAATGCATACTATAAAAGGTATTAAGATTGCTGGAGTTCCTTGAGGTACTAGATGGGCAAACATATGTTGGGTGTGGTTAATTCATCCATAAATTATAAATCTTAATCATAAAGGTAAAGCAAAAGTAAGTGTTATAGTTAAATGACTTGTTCTAGTAAAGATGTAAGGGAATAGCCCTATGAAATTATTAAATAGAATTAGTGAAAATATTGAAATGAATACGAAGGATCTTCCTTTGTGGCCTGTAGGGCCTAATAGAGTTTTAAATTCTTTATGTAAAGTTAATAGAATATTGTTTCAAATAATTTGATAACGTGAAGGTATAAATCAGTATATTGGAGGAATTATCAATAATCCAGTAAATGTTCTTATTCAATTGAATGAAATGTTTAAGATTCTAGAAGAAGGATCAAAAACAGAAAATAAATTTGTTATCATTTTCAATTTAATGAATTAATAAATTTTTCTTTTTTAGTTTTAATTTTGGGGGATAGGGGTAAAAAAGAGAAATAGTTTATTATTCTAAATAATGATAAAATAAATCAGAATAAGATAAATAAACTTAATCAACTAATGGGAGCTATTTGAGGAATTAAAAAATATTAATATTTTAATAATTTTAGTTTGACATACTAATGTTATAGTTTAACTAATTTTTTTCATTAGAAGTAATTGCTAATTTACTATAATATGGTTTAAGAGACCATTACTTGCTTTCAGTCATCCAATGATAAATTTATATTTGAAATTCATTTAATAAAATAATTTACTGGAACTCTTTCAATTACAATAGGTATAAATCTGTGATTAGCCCCGCAGATTTCTGAACATTGTCCAAAAAAAATTCCTGGGCGGTTAATTAGAAAGTTTGTTTGGTTGAGTCGTCCAGGTGTTCCATCAACTTTTACCCCTAGAGTGGGAATAGTTCATGAATGAATTACATCGGCTGCTGTTACTAATACTCGAATTTGTGAGTTAATAGGTAAAATTATTCGATTATCTACATCCAGTAATCGAAATCTACTTATGTTTAATTCATTAGTTGGGATTATATAGGAGTCAAATTCGATATCTAGGAAATCAGAGTATTCATAACTTCAGTATCATTGATGTCCAATAGATTTTAGAGTTACAACTGGTTCATTAATTTCATCTAATATATATAATAGTCGTAATGATGGAAATGCAATGAATAGCAGAACAATTGTAGGTAGAATAGTTCAAATTAATTCGACAGTTTGTCCATGTAGAAGAAATCGGTTAGTGAAGGAGTTAAAAAATAGTAAAATTATTATATATCTTACTAAAATGGTAATTATAATTAGAATTAATATAGTGTGATCATGGAAGAATACTAATTGTTCTATTAAAGGGGAAGCACTATCTTGGAGGCCAAAGTTTGATCATGTTGCCATTTATTCTAACAAAAAAATATTTTATATATGAAGCTTAAATCCATTGCACTAATCTGCCATATTAGAAGTTAGTTAACATAGGAAGTTCTGAATAGCTATGTTCTGCAGGAGGAAGACTTTGATATCATTCAATGGATGAACATAGTTGGATAGAATAAATTACTGAGCGTTTTGAAATTATGCTTTCTCAAACAATAAATAAAAAATATAAAATACCGAAGAATGAAATTGAGGATCCAATAGTTGAAATTACATTTCAAGTAGTATATGAGTCTGGATAGTCAGAATATCGTCGAGGTATTCCTGCTAGTCCTAGAAAGTGTTGGGGAAAGAAAGTTAAATTTACTCCAATAAATATAATTGTAAATTGAGCTTTTAATCATTTTGTATTTAAAGTTAATCCTGTAAATAGAGGGTATCAATGAACAAATCCTCCTATAATAGCGAATACTGCTCCTATAGATAATACATAATGAAAGTGAGCTACTACGTAATAGGTATCATGAAGTATAATATCAATTGATGAGTTAGCTAAAATTACTCCTGTTAATCCTCCAACCGTAAATAAAAATACAAATCCTAGTGCTCATAAAATAGAAGGCGAATAGTTAAATTGGGTACCATGGAGTGTTGCTATTCAACTGAAAATTTTGATTCCAGTTGGTACTGCAATAATTATTGTGGCGGAAGTGAAATATGCTCGTGTGTCTACATCTATTCCAACAGTAAATATATGGTGGGCTCATACAATGAAACCTAATAAACCAATTGCTAATATGGCGTAAATTATTCCTAGAGATCCAAATGTTTCTTTTTTTCCTCTTTCTTGTCTGATAATATGGGAGATTATTCCAAATCCAGGTAAAATTAAAATGTAAACTTCTGGATGACCAAAAAATCAAAATAAGTGTTGATATAAAACAGGATCTCCTCCTCCTGCTGGATCAAAAAACGAAGTATTTAGATTTCGATCTGTTAATAATATGGTAATGGCTCCTGCTAACACGGGAAGGGAAAGAAGAAGAAGAATAGCTGTAATTACGACTGATCATACGAATAAAGGTATTCGGTCAAATGAAATTCCTGTGGATCGCATATTGATTACTGTTGTGATGAAGTTAACTGCGCCTAGAATAGATGAGATACCTGCAAGATGTAATGAAAAAATAGCTAAATCAACAGATGATCCTCCATGGGCAATGTTGGATGAAAGGGGGGGATATACAGTTCATCCTGTACCTGCTCCATTTTCGATTATTCTGCTGACTAGTAGTAGTGTTAAAGAGGGGGGCAATATTCAAAATCTTATGTTATTTATTCGTGGGAAGGCTATATCCGGAGCTCCTAGTATTAGGGGGACTAATCAATTTCCAAACCCTCCAATTATAATAGGTATTACTATAAAGAAAATTATGACAAATGCGTGAGCTGTGACAATTACATTATAGATCTGATCATCACCAATTAGTGCTCCTGGGTGACCTAGTTCTATTCGTACAAGAATTCTAAGAGCTGTTCCTACTATACCTGATCATGCTCCAAAAATGAAATATAAAGTTCCAATATCCTTATGGTTAGTTGAAAATAGCCATTGTTGCGGTTAAATGGCTGAATTAGGCGATAGATTGTAAATCTATTTATGGGGTAATAACTTCTTTAACCACATCGGATAGGCTTTATAGTCATGTAATGATGTTAGACTGCAATTCTAGAGGAGTAAATAAAATTACTAAGGCTTAAAAGATTCTTCTAATATTTATAGCTTTGAAGGCTATGAGTTTTATTAACTTAAAACCTTCAATAATTTTGTTATAGAAGGTAAAAGATTAAGCTAATAATAGGGAATCCTAATAGAGAGAATCAAGTTATTAGTATGTATATAATAGATAAATTAATTGTATAGTAAGTACTTCAGTTATTTTCATAATAGTTTAATATAAAAGCTGAATAACAAATTCGAATATAGAAGTATAGTGTAATTAAGGTAGTATTGGTTATTAAGAACGTTGTTAATAGGTGGTTTCTTATAATTAATGATTGTATTACTATTCATTTGGGAATAAATCCTAGGAAGGGGGGGAGTCCTCCTATAGATAATAGATTAATGAATAAAGAAAATTTAGCTAATTTTGATTCAAAAAATACGTTAAATAATTGATTCAAGTGGAATAGGTTAAATGAATTAAATAAAAATACTAAAACTATAGATAAAAAGGAATATATTAAAAAATATAGTATTCATAAATTTTCTCTTGAAATTATAGCTCTTAATATTCATCCTAGATGGCTGATAGAGGAGAAAGCTATAATTTTTCGTAGGGAGGTTTGGTTTAGGCCTCCTATAGATCCTACTAGAATCGATATTAAAGCAGATGTAATAAGGAGATCTCTTAATATTAAATAAGAAATTAATATTATGGGGGCAATTTTTTGTCAGGTTATTAAAGTAAAGTTATTAATTCAAGATAATCCTTCTATTACTCCTGGAAATCAAAAATGGAACGGGGCAGCACCTCTTTTTAAGAGTAGGGTTGAAAATATGACCCAGGATGCGTAATTATTTTTTAATATTATTTCTATTTTATTATTTTTTACAAGAAGAATTATGATTGCGAATAATAAAATAGATGAAGCAATGGCTTGAATTAAAAAATATTTTAGGGAAGCTTCGGAGGATATTAAATTATTTGTATCATTTATTAGGGGGATAAAAGATAATAAATTAATTTCTAGTCCTATTCATGCTCCTATTCAAGAATTAGAAGAAATTGTTAGTAACGTTCCTCTTATTAGAGTGGAAAGAAATACAATTTTAGATAAATTTTTAAACATTAAAAAGAAAAGGGGTAGACCTTTATAAGTGGGGTATGAACCCAGTAGCTTTATTAGCTTATCTTTTTTTATATTTTGGTGTAGGATGCACAGGGGTTTTTGATACCGTTAGAAATAGTTTAATTCTGTTAAATATAATGAATATGACATGTTCATATTATTTACCCTATCAAGGTAATCCTTTCATCAGGCGATTCATCT